AATTTGAATAAGATCAATAAACTAAGGTTTTGTCGTTCTAGACCATCGGATTCGACGTAAATAATGATAAATAGATACGAATACAGCAGAAAAAAAAGGGGGGGGGGGAAATCAAAAAAACAAGTAGAGAAAAATTATACAAAGTTATATACAAGTCGCTACCCCCCCCTTAGGTATTTCTTTTTTCGTTAATTGAATTTCATTTGATTAGACGGAAGTTCCTTAAAAACTTCCGCTTTCTTTAAAAGATTCTGAACAGTTTCTGTGGGTTGAGCACCTTTTTCAAGGAAATATAGAATAACAGGAACATTTAAATAAGTTTGATTCTTTATTGGATCATAAAAGCCCACTTTTCTAAGATCTTTTCCTTCTCTTCGGGATCGAACATCAGTTGCAACGATTTGATAGACGGCTCATTGGGATAGATGTAGATGAACAATACCCCCCCTAGAACCGTATAGGAAGTTTTCTCCTCGTACGGCTCGAGAAAAAATGATTTGATTCAAAGGTTTGTCTATGTATGCAATTCTAAGAAATTAAATGACAAATGGGCCATCAATTAGACTATGATTTCAGTCTTTTTTTTTCTTACTGAAAATGAAAAAGAAACCATTCGTACTCATAACTCAAGTTAGATAACTCTCAAATAGCTCAAAGGAAAAATCTTTGGTCAATTTCATTTATTGAGTGGTCTTTACCCCCTTTTGTTTGTCTCGTTTAAACTCGATTTTGATTCTTTAGTCTGATCCAGTTATTGAGACTATCGAGACAATAAAAATGGTGTTTCCTTGTTCTTAGATCCTTTATCCTTATTTTAAATCAGTGGGTTTAGACATTACTTCGGTGCTTCTTAATCCTTTCAAAATGGCAGCAACATACCCTTTTTGATTTCTTTCTAGCAAAGAATCCTATGGGACAGTTGATTCCCGCATGATACACTTTGAATCGAAAAAAGTTTGATCAATTCCAACAAGTTTTGCTTTTGAATTGGAAACTTGCTCGAATTGGATCCTTTCGATTTCTATATATGGAAGATACATTTACGAAGTTGTTCCAATTGATTAATTAGCATTAACCCTAGATCCTTGCCCCCGAGAAATGAATTAATCCTTTCTACTCGAGCTCCATCGTGGACTATTTTCAACCCAACAAAAAACGAAGGGTTCGAGTGTAACAGAACAAACAATGTCGAGCCAAGAGCACCCTCATTCCTAGATAAATCGAAAATGGTGGATGTAAAAATCCACAACGGATCGTGTCCTTCAAGTCGCACGTTGCTTTCTACCACATCGTTTCAAACGAAGTTTTACCATAATATTCCTCTAATTTGGAACCGGTATGGAATTGATTCAATTATGGAATCATGAATAGTCATTGGTTCAGCTGTCCATAGACATCGTAATCTAGACTTCTTCTTCTCTATATGATATATAGAAGAACGATTTTTCTGAAAAAGTATTAGCAAGACTTTAACATACATAAATAATCTATAGATAATAGAAAGAAATAGAAATATATAAACGAATAACTTTTTGAATCTGCATCTTCAAGTGACTCAATAGGATAAATTAAACGATTTCCTATTTTTTGAGTCCCAAAGATTCCACTTACAAGGAATGATTCAAAATATTTATTAAATATATTTCTAATTGAAATTGAAAAAGTTTCCTATTTAGACATCATTATTTAATTTGATTTAATTTAAAGAAAATTGGACAATAAGCATCACGTTTGATCTTCATAGGAAGATAAGTCTTTCTTTTTTAATTGACTCATCACTGATTTAATTGAAAATCGATAAATAGATCAAAGAAAAGAAGAAAGAAATCCAATTTTTTTTCATGAGATGTATAAAAAAATGATGTAAGTTAAGATTTGAATCTTTATTCTTTTCATCTGATTACGAAAATCAAAATCAAAAAAAATCGGGAGGGGTTTTCGTATCTATCAGATAGACTGAACAGTTGTCACTGTGATAGAAATTTTCTAATCTTGAATTGAAATAATTTCAGTTTAAATAATTTAAGCAAATTTTTTTCACAAAAACCCAAAAATTATTGTCGAACGATACATACCATATAAGCTAAACATTTCCTCATTTTATATGATTATTTTATATTATTATATGCTATGTATTTTGTTTAACTTTAACATGGGATTGAGTAATATTTTACTCATCGACTCTTGTCATAAAGTGAATAAAATAAAACGGATAGGATAAATCACCCCTGCCCCATTACATAGATTTCCAATTTTTCATTAGAGCCAAACACGAAATACCTAAATAAAATGAGATTCAAAGAAAAAACATTGGCCCCATATCATATAGAAATATGTTATGGAACTTGATCATTTGTTAATGAGATTCGAACAGACATATATATTTAAATTAATATGGATTAACTCCTATCCACTCCCCTACTTCTTTCTATCAGAATAATGGAGCATAAAAAAATGGATATGCTCTGGGACGGAAGGATTCGAACCTTCGAATATCGGG